AAACATTGCTATTACAAGAATTGAAAATCCTTATGGACACCCCAATATTCTTGCCGAATTTATAGCGGGCCAATTAAAAAACAGAGTTTCTTTTCGCAAAGCAATGAAAAAAGCTATTGAATTAACTGAACAGGCAGATACAAAAGGAATTCAAGTCCAAATAGCAGGGCGTCTTGACGGAAAAGAAATTGCGCGCGCCGAATGGATCAGAGAAGGTAGAGTTCCTCTACAAACCATTGGAGCTAAAATTGATTATTGTTCCTATACAGTTAGAACTATATACGGGGTATTAGGAATCAAAATATGGATATTTGTAGACGAAGAAAAATAAGACTTTACGTGTCTTTAGAGTCTACCCATTGATGGAAATGAACCAAACCAAGAATGAACTCTTTTTATGTTCAATCAAAACAAAAACGAGAAATTCCGCAATTCTATAGGGTTGAATAAAAATTCGATTGATTTTTTTATATAATTGCTATGCTTAGTGTGTGACTCGTTGGTTTTTTTTAGGGCTAGGATTCAAAAAAACGGACCGTCCTGTAGTATGAACTAATAACTATAGCACTAATAACCAACTCATTGCTTCGCATTATCTGAATCCAAAGAACCAGTCAAGGTATAATATATTGATTATATCGTTGTAGCAACTGAAATGCTTTTTTGCAGAAATACAAAAACCCAATTTGATTATGGGTTGTAAAGTTATACGTTGTGCAGGAAAATAGAAAAGCATGCGGATAAATGGAAGGATGAGAGAAAGAGAGAAAGAAAATATCAATGATATAGGATTCCAATATGTAAGGTCTGTGAGTCATCTCATAAACAACAGTGTAATACAGCATCAATAATGATTCATCCAAAATTCGATGAATCCGCTCATAGAACAAAAAAAAATAAAGAGCCTCGAGCCAATAAAAACTGAGAAAGTTGACTTAAGAAAAAATTGCATTACGGACTCCGTTGGAGAATTCAGACCTAACCATTAACCGAGAAGCAATGGGAACGACGGAACCCGTGAATAAAGAAGATTCTATTGGAAATGAATCTTAATGATTTATTGGGTGGGATGGCGGAACGAACCCGGGAACTAAACTATTCTTTTATTCGGAGAGGTCATGAACTAACCCTACAACTGAAATAGATATTGAAAGAGTAAATATTCGCCCGCGAAAATTTTATTTTTATTGGATTGATTAATTTTGATCGATCCGATATAGGAAAAGGCAAAACAAAATAAAGATTTTTAGAATGGTAAAAAAAAAAAAGACATTGAGATTATCTCTAAATAGAATATACATGTTTGAATTCTATATCTAAACACGATATACAAATTTAGAATAGATTAATTAGATGAAATTTACAAATTTCAAAGAATACTATGCTTCAGGATATTATTCATTAAATCCCTGTATATCTTGATAAAATCTTTTTTAGTCCTTTCATTCGCGAGGAGCTGGATGAGAAGAAACTCTCATGTCCAGTTCTGTAGTAGAGATGGAATTGAGAAAGAACCATCAATTATAACCCCCAAAGAACAAGATTCCGTAAACAACATAGAGGAAGAATGAAAGGAATATCTTATCGAGGTAATCATATTTGTTTCGGCAGATATGCTCTTCAAGCACTTGAACCCGCTTGGATCACATCTAGACAAATCGAAGCAGGGCGCCGAGCAATGACACGAAATGTACGGCGTGGCGGAAAAATATGGGTACGTATATTTCCAGACAAACCAGTTACAGTAAGGCCCACGGAAACCCGGATGGGGTCCGGGAAAGGATCCCCCGAATATTGGGTAGCCGTCGTTAAACCGGGTAGAATACTTTATGAAATGAGTGGAGTCGCTGAAAATATCGCTCGAAAGGCTATTTCAATAGCGGCGTCAAAAATGCCTATAAGAACTCAATTCATTATTTCTGGATAGGAATGTCGAAATAAATCTTGGGTACAAAAAAATGCGGGTTTCTTTTTTTTACTTCGTCCTTTCAGTGCTTTAAATTAAACCTTAAAAAAAAGATTCAAAAAACGATATGATTCAACCTCAAACCCATTTGAATGTAGCGGACAATAGCGGTGCCCGAGAATTGATGTGTATTCGAATCATAGGAGCCAGTAATCGTAGATATGCTCATATTGGTGACGTTATTGTTGCTGTAATCAAGGAAGCAGTACCAAATACGCCTCTAGAAAGATCAGAAGTGATCAGAGCTGTAATTGTACGTACTTGTAAAGAACTCAGACGTGATAACGGTATGATAATACGTTATGATGACAATGCTGCAGTTGTCATTGATCAAGAAGGAAATCCAAAGGGAACTCGAGTTTTTGGTGCGATCGCCCGAGAATTGAGACAGTTGAATTTTACTAAAATAGTTTCATTAGCACCTGAAGTATTATAAGATGAGACCGCGATATAGCCATAGGATATAGTCAGAGTATTAAAATACAATAGATAAAAATAAATAAAAATTTAGTAGAGTATGTCTCACGCATATACTTTTAATACTTTTCATAAAAAAAAAGAGCATGTTGATTATATAAAAATTCGGAAGCAACAAAATTTTGAGTTTCTCATGGGCAAAGACACTATTGCTGACATAATAACTTCTATACGAAATGCTGACATGAATCGAAAGGGAACAGTTCGAATAGCATCTACTAACATCACCGAAAACATTGTTAAAATACTTTTGCGAGAGGGTTTTATAGAAAACGTAAGGAAACTCTTGGAAAACCAAAAAGAGTTTTTGGTTTTAACCCTACGACATAGAAGGAATAGGAAAGGACCGTATAGACCCATTTTAAATTTAAAACGAATCAGTCGACCCGGTCTACGAATCTATTTTAACTATCAACGAATTCCTAGAATTTTAGATGGGATGGGGATTGTGATTCTCTCTACATCTCGGGGTATAATGACAGACCGAGCGGCTCGACTAGAAAGAATCGGCGGAGAGATTTTGTGTTATATATGGTAATTCTTCTTCTATCCGAATTGTATTTGGAGCTTCCTTTTGTGTTGTGAAAAAAAAAAGGGGGGATTCCTCGAGGTTTAATTACTGAACAACTTACCAATGGTATGTTCTGGGTTCTGTTAGATGGTTTAGACAACTAAGTAAGATTCTAGGTTATGTTTCAGGAAGGATCCGACCCGTTTTTATACATAGACTACCGGTGGATATAGTTAAAATTGAGGGAAGTCGTTATGATTCAAAGGGATGGCGTATAATTTATAGGCTACACAAAAGGATTTGAGTGAATAGGTGATTTTTCAACATTCCTTTCATGGGGATACAATTCACGGTTCAAAAATTTCAAGAAACTTATTTTCTTCCAATAATAAGTAGATTCGAAATTCATTTAAGGCATAACAATTATGAAAATAAGGGCTTCCGTTCGTAAAATTTGTGAAAAATGTCGACTGATCCGCAGGAGGGGACGGATTATAGTAATTTGTTCCAACCCGAGACATAAACAAAGACAAGGATAATCTTTCGAAAAGGGACTCTAGAAAGGAACCGATGAACAAATCAAAATAAAAGATCGGTTTTGACATGAAATGGATATATCCATATATCTCTAACTTATATTTATGAAATGATCAAATATGGCAAAATCTACACCAAGAAGTGGTTCACGTAGGACTGGGCGGAGTGGTTCGCGCAAAAGTGGACGTCGAATACCAAAGGGCGTTATTCATGTTCAAGCAAGTTTCAACAACACCATTGTGACTGTTACGGATGTACGGGGTCGGGTAATTTCTTGGTCCTCGGCCGGTACTTGTGGATTCAGGGGTACAAGAAGAGGTACGCCCTTTGCTGCTCAAACCGCAGCAGGAAGTGCTATTCGAGCAGTAGCGGATCAAGGTATGCAACGAGCAGAAGTCATGATAAAGGGTCCTGGTCTCGGAAGAGATGCAGCATTAAGAGCTATTCGTAGAAGCGGTATCCTTTTAAATTTCGTACGGGATGTAACCCCTATGCCACATAATGGTTGCAGACCCCCTAAAAAAAGACGGGTGTAGAAATAGAAGGGATTTCAAGAGAAATAAATGACTCAACGATCTGACAAATAATATTACTATGGTTCGAGAGAAAGTCAAAGTATCTACTCGGACACTACAGTGGAAGTGTGTTGAATCAAGAGCAGACAGTAAGCGTCTTTATTATGGACGCTTTATTTTGTCTCCACTTATGAAAGGTCAAGCCGACACAATAGGCATTGCGATGCGAAGAGTTTTACTTGGAGAAATAGAAGGAACGTGTATTACACGCGCAAAATCTGAGAAAATCCCACATGAATATTCTACCATAGTGGGTATTCAAGAATCGGTACATGAAATTTTAATGAATTTGAAAGAAATTGTATTGAGAAGTAATCTTTATGGAACTTGTGACGCGCTTATTTGTGTCAAAGGTTCGGGAGATGTAACTGCTCAAGACATCCTCTTGCCACCTTCTGTGGAAATCGTTGATAAGACACAGCACATAGCTAGCCTAACAGAACCAATTGATTTGTGTATTGGATTACAAATCGAGAGGAGTCGAGGATATAATATAAAAACGCCAAATAACTTTCAAGACGGAAATTGTTATCCTATAGATGCTGTATTCATGCCTGTTCGAAATGCCAATCATAGTATTCAGTCTTATGGGAATGGCAATGAAAAACAAGAGATCCTTTTTCTAGAAATATGGACAAACGGGAGTTTAACTCCTAAGGAGGCACTTCATCAAGCCTCCCGGAGTTTGATTGATTTATTTATTCCCTTTCTCCAGGCAGCAGACGAAAACTTACATTTAGAGAACAATCAATACAAGGTTACTTTACCTTTTTTTACTTTTCATCATAGATTGGCTAAACTCACGAAAAAGAAAAAAGAAATCACATTGAAATCGATTTTTATTGACCAATCAGAATTGTCTCCCAGGATCTATAATTGTCTCAAAAAGTCCAATATACATACATTATTCGACCTTTTGAATAAGAGTCAAGAA